CCAGATCCGGCTTGGTTATTGATAGAGTGAATAGATCTGCCATTTCTTGAAATCTCTCTTCAGATTCAAAATCGTGGTGTAATGTGTATCCCCCACTGTTTCGATCATGGAATAGATGAAATAAGTAAAAAAACAAGAATGAAATCTTATCGGAACTGCCCAGATCCGGTTCATCCTTCGGAACCATATCCCATCCCGGATCTGATGAAATAGGATGAATTGAGACGCTATTTTGTAAATACATAATTATCTTGAATATATTAATCATTTCTTTATTTTCCGATCGCCAGGAAGGGACAAAAGAGACAACAAGATGTTTCTTCAACAATTTCTGATCTCTAGTGGGCTTCTCAGTAGGATTTGAACCCAGATGAAGTTCTGACCATCTGCCAGATAAAAAAGAACGAATGGATCTTGTAGGATTATCAAGAAGTTCTTCGATTTCTTCCGGAAGCAGATGAATAATAACCTGCTTCTCACGTTCCGTGAATAGCTGAGGCATTGAGGAATATCCAGAAAGGCATTTTGAGAATCGGTCTGATTCTATCTCTGTTCCTTCCGTTTGAAGAAAGGAAGGATCCCGAAGAATCGATCTTTCTTTTAGTTGTTGAATCTCTCTTTTATTGATTAATGTGTGATATTCCGAATCCGCATTACTAATGGAATCCAAACGATCTCTAGATTGATCAGAAGATCCTTTCAATTGGCTAGAATCCGTTACTTGAACGAAACTAGATGTTGTGGAATCATATTGAATATTTGACGATACATTCCGTACCTTGTTAAAAAACGGATCCTTGCTTACCAACCACACATTGTCTAGCCAAATCCAATTCTCTCTCGATACGTTCCTCAAAAAATCCGATTCGTACAGATTCTTCCCCCAACGAACGAAGAGATCTTGGTGGAATTGCCACATATGAAATTGAGCACAATTTTGCAAAGAAATAGCCCACTTGTTTCTCGAGAAAAGATGGGAAACATGCTCAATATCATTTGATTGAATAGTTGACCCAGCCCCTTGTTGTTTGAAGAAACCCTCCACTTCAATTGGTCTTTTTTCACGAAAAGCAGACATGAGATAACAAATCCAGTGCTTCACTAAGATTTCGAAAAGCTGTCCCGAATTCAAGTTTCGCCTCCTCTTCAGAGAAAGACGGTCAAACAATTCCCAATCATGGTCCTTGCTGATCGGATCATCCATATAATATACAAAGAGAAACTCCAGATATTTTATCTCTTTCTCTTTGAATGAGATCTCAATTCCAGCGACGGTTTCATTAGATATCTTACAACTAGAATCCCTCTTTTTTCCGATCCAGTTCCTCCACCACTGCGAACCCCGGTTAGATTCAGGCATGATACACTTTTTAGTTATTGGAAGAAACCAAGTACTAGTACTCTCTTTCGGATCCAGGAAACAACTCGCAGAAATCTTTTTTCCTTTTGGAAGATAGAGGAGCGAAACAATCAGCCTATTGATATTGGAAGACCAAAAGGATTTTTCCAATGTATCATTTCTGGGTCCAATGCAATTGATAGGTATAGAAAGAAGCCCTAGCAAATAGAGATTTTTTCTTTCGACCATATTTCGATTGTTAATACGATATAGAAGGACCACTACTACAAAGAGTAGTACACCCTTGATCGTGAAATATCGATTGCTTGTTGAACCCTGTGAATTGCGTGACAATAGGATACTCAAAATTCGAAGATCAAAGAGTTTTCTAAAACGTTCTTGGTGGACAAAAATGTGAATGAAAGATCCCACTGAATTGAATTGGGTCCATGAATCTAAGAAATAGTGATCATTTTTAATCTCTCTCAATATCTCTCTCAATTCGAAAATACAGGATTTGAATTGATATCCTGTCATTGATTTCTCCTAAAGATTTCATTTCAATTAGAAGTTGGTTTCACCATGTGCGAGGATCCCCGCTAAGCATCCATGGCTGAATGGTTAAAGCGCCCAACTCATAATTGGCGAATTCGTAGGTTCAATTCCTACTGGATGCACGCCAATGGGACCCTTATATAGTATTTACAGATAAAAGTATCAGGTTATTTAGTAAAAATCAATATACTTGTCGAATTCAACCCAGCTAGGACGGAAAAGTATTGGGCCGAACTCTTCTTTGGTGTCAAGGCAACGGTATAGTATATGTAAAAATAGGCGTCGACTCCTCCGAAAGGGTAGAAGAATGGGACATATTATGGTATGGAACATACAATGCATTACAGACGTATGATCATTACGCTTCAATCGAGTTATTCTATTCCACCTCTTAGAAAGAAAAGAACTTAAAGCAAAATACTTAATAGCATGGCGATACATTTATTCAAAACGTCTCCACCGAGCACACGCAATGGAGCCGTAGACAATCAAGTGAAATCCAATCCACGAAATAATTTGATCTATGGACAGCGTCGTTGCGGTAAAGGCCGTAATGCCAGAGGCATCATTACTGCAAGGCATAGGGGGGGAGGTCATAAGCGTCTATACCGTAAAATAGATTTTCGACGGAATGAAAAAGACATATATGGTAGAATCGTAACCATAGAATACGACCCTAATCGAAATGCATACATTTGTCTCATACACTATGGGGATGGTGAAAAAAGATATATTTTACATCCCAGAGGGGCTATAATTGGAGATACCATTGTTTCTGGTCCAGAAGTTCCTATAAAAATGGGAAATGCCCTACCTTTGACCGATATGCCCTTAGGCACGGCTATACATAACATAGAAATCACACTTGGAAAGGGTGGACAATTAGCTAGAGCAGCGGGTGCTGTAGCGAAACTTATTGCAAAAGAGGGGAAATCGGCCACGTTAAAATTACCTTCTGGGGAGGTCCGTTTGATATCCAAAAACTGCTCAGCAACAGTCGGACAAGTGGGGAATGTTGGAGTGAACCAGAAAAGTTTGGGTAGAGCCGGATCTAAGCGTTGGCTAGGTAAGCGTCCCGTAGTAAGAGGAGTCGTTATGAACCCTGTAGACCATCCCCATGGGGGTGGTGAAGGGAGGGCCCCAATTGGTAGAAAAAACCCCACAACCCCTTGGGGTTATCCTGCACTTGGAAAAAGAAGTAGAAAAAGGAATAAATATAGTGATAATTTGATTATTCGTCGACGTAGTAAATAGGAAAAAATCTAATTAGTTTCTTCGTCTTTACATAAAAAATTTTTAGGAGTAATTAACTGTGACACGTTCACTAAAAAAAAATCCTTTTGTAGCGAATCATTTATTAATAAAAATTGATAAGCTTAACACAAAGGCGGAAAAAGAAATAATAGTAACTTGGTCTCGGGCATCTACCATTATACCCACCATGATTG